ATGGCAGTTCCAAAAAAACGTACTTCTATGTCAAAAAAACGTATTCGTAGAAATATTTGGAAGAAAAAAGGATATTTAGTTGCAGTAAAAACTTTTTCTTTAGCGAAATCGGTTTCCACCGGGCATTCAAAAAGTTTTTTTGTGCGACAAACAAATAATAAAGTCTTAGAATAATCTCAATTGATATAGCCTAAAGAACCCCAAATTTTGTAAGATGAATGTTAACTAATGTATTTTTCTGTATTAAATTTCTCAATATTACTTAGAACTCACTGCTGTGATATATAGAATAAGAGTTTTTTGTATATTGGGTTCTAAGTATTATTTTTTTCCCTATCACAATTGTACTTTTCTATTGTGAAAAGTACAATTGTGATAGAGATTGAAACTCTTTTGTTATATGCCTATCCCAAAACTTAATTGGTTTTGTAAATGGTATTATAAATTAAAAATTATATGCGCAATAAAGAATATTAATACTTTAATTTAAATATACTAAGGTATCGAAATCATTAGAAAAATAACAAATTTTTTGTATTTAATGATGAAATTGTGATAGATATGAAATCCTAGTTATTTGATTTTGTTCATTGAAAAAAAAACTCAATCTTTTTCATTTGAATCCATGAAATCGGATAAATGAAAAACAAATCATAAAAAAATTGAGAAAAAAAGACAATTCTTAGTTTTATACCTCAACCGAGAAAAAACTATGGAGTTCCAACTGTTTGGAGAAAACTTAGTTTCTAGTACATGAAAGTTGATTGTTAAAAAACCCACGACGATACTACCTAGGTAGGTATTTTATTGAAGATTCAAATATTTAAACCACAAACCAGTCTTTATTCATTGATTCTAATTAATGTTTCCTAAACTATATTGAATCCTTGAATCTCGACGATTCAACATGAATTGACTATTATTATTTCAAGTAAGCCGCCGTGGTGAAATCGGTAGACACGCTGCTCTTAGGAAGCAGTGCTAAAGCATCTCGGTTCGAGTCCGAGTGGCGGCATCTTCTAAAAGAGATACAATAGATCCTAAAATGTATTCAATTCGCGATTTCCAATTCTGTAATGGGACCCCTTTTATGATATTTGTGACTTTAGAACATATATTAACTCATATCTCTTTTTCGATCATTTCAATTGTGATTATGATTCATTTGATGACCCTATTAGTCCACAAAATTGTAGGATTACGTGATTCATCAGAAAAAGGGATGATAGCTACCTTTTTCTCTATAACAGGATTATTAATTTCTCGTTGGATTTCTTCGGGACATTTTCCATTAAGTAATTTATACGAGTCATTAATCTTCCTTTCGTGTAGTTTCTTCATTATTCATATGATTCCCAAGATACGTAACCTTAAAAACGATTTAAGCACAATAATTGCACCAAGTACCATTTTTACTCAAGGCTTTGCCATGTCGGGTCTTTCAACTGAAATGCATCAATCCACAATATTAGTACCTGCTCTACAATCTCAGTGGTTAATGATGCACGTAAGTATGATGTTATTGAGCTATGCAGCTCTTTTATGCGGATCATTATTATCAGTCGCTCTTCTAGTCATTACATTTCGAAAAAACATCAAAATTTTTTGTAAAAGCTATAATTTATTAATTAAGTCATTTTTCTTTGGTGAGATTGAATATTTGAATGAAAAAAGAAGTGTTTTTAAAAACACTTCTTTTCCTTCATTTCAAAATTATTACAAATATCAATTAACTGAGCGTTTGGATTATTGGAGTTATCGTGTCATTAGTCTAGGGTTTACCTTTTTAACCATAGGTATTCTTTGTGGAGCAGTATGGGCTAATGAGGCATGGGGATCCTATTGGAATTGGGACCCCAAGGAAACTTGGGCATTTATTACTTGGACCATATTCGCGATTTATTTACATACTAGAACAAATATAAATTGGAAAGGTACGAATTCGGCACTTGTAGCTTCTATAGGATTTATTATAATTTGGATATGCTATTTTGGGATCAATCTATTAGGAATAGGTCTACATAGTTATGGTTCATTCACATAAACATCTAATTGAATAAACTACATGAAGAATACATAAGATAAAAACATCATCCCATATATAACGAAAGTTTGTTTTTATGAGTTTTTGAGAACCGTTTGAATCAAGGAATCATTCAAATTTAAATGGTTCTCAAAAACTCGAGATGTATCTAATTACAATTCTTATTCATTTTATTTCTTTTTTCATTATACAGTACAGCAAACGATTTTCAAAATATTAAATTCAAAGAATTATAAGACTTTCCTTCCGTTTCATTAATGAAACACTATCTATGATAATAATTGGATAAGATAGCGTGTACCTTGTCAACTGATAACGAGAGAACAAAATCGGGATAAATACCAATACTTATTACGGGTAGAAAGATACAGATTGAAAGAAATAGTTCTCGTAGTCCAGAATCCCAAAAATTAGAGTTTGGAATATTAAATAACTTGTATCCATAAAACATCTGACGTAACATAGATAATAAATAAATAGGAGTTAATATCATTCCAATTGCCATTACAAAAGTAATTAGCATTTTTGACATTAAAAGATATTTTGTACTAGTAATTAGTCCAAAAAATACTAAAAATTCCGCAACAAAACCACTCATTCCTGGCAATGCAAGAGAAGCCATCGAGAAGCTACTGAACATGGTAAATGTTTTTGGCATTGGGATAGATATCCCTCCCATTTCTTCGAGATAAACAAGACGTGTTCTATCACAACTCGTTCCCGCCAAGAAAAAAAGTGCAGCACCAATAAATCCATGAGAGAGCATTTGTAAAATAGCTCCATTGAGTCCCATGTCGGTTATAGAACCAATTCCTATAATTGTGAAACCCATGTGAGATACAGAGGAATAGGCTATTCTCTTTTTTAAATTACGTTGACCAAGAGAAGTTGAAGCTGCATAGATTATTTGCATTGTTCCTATTATCACCAACCAAGGAGAAAATATAGAATGAGCGTGGGGTAGTAATTCCATATTGATCCGAATCAATCCATATGCGCCCATTTTTAATAGGATTCCAGCTAAAAGCATACATGTACTGTAATGTGCTTCTCCATGGGTATCAGGTAACCATGTATGTAGGGGTATAATCGGCAATTTGACAGCATAAGCAATAAGGAAGCCAAAATAGAATATTATTTCCAATGCCACAGGATATGATTGATTAATTAATCTTTCAAAATCTAATGTTGGTTCATTGGAACCATATAAACCCATACCTAGAACTCCTATTAAGAAAAAAATGGAACCCCCTGCAGTGTACAAAATAAACTTTGTAGCCGAGTAGAGACGTTTCTTTCCCCCCCACATGGATAAAAGTAAGTAAACAGGAATTAATTCTAACTCCCACATGATGAAAAAAAGTAAAAAGTCTCGGGAGGAAAATAATCCTATTTGACCGCTGTACATTGCTAGCATCAGGAAATAGAACAACCGCGAATTTCGAGTAATTGGCCAAGCTGCTAAAGTTGCTAAAGTAGTGATAAATCCTGTCAGTAAAATGGGTCCTATGGAAAGCCCATCGATTCCTAGTCTCCAGTGGAAATCAAAAACATCTATCCATTTAGAATCTTCCTTCAATTGCATTAATGGATCATCCAATTGGAAATGATAACAGAATGCATAAGTCGTTAGAAGGAGTTCTAATAAGCATATACATATAGTATACCACCTAAACATCTTATTCCCTCTATGAGGGAATAAGAAAATTGAGGAACCCGCGAATATCGGTAAAACAACAAGTATTGTTAACCAAGGAAAATAACTCGTGATAAAGACAAGATACATTTTGACCAGAGAAGCCCGTCCTCAAAATAATATATTTTGTCGAGCACGGGCTTTTGTCGGTAAAGAGGAATCACAAATGATTCAAGTGGAGTTTTTTGTAATGTATCAATAAGATAGAGCCATGCTGCGAGTTGTTTCAGGCCCTAAATAAACACGGACACTCAAAAAATCTGTTGGGCAGGCAGATTCACATCTCTTACAACCTACACAGTCCTCGGTTCTTGGCGCGGAAGCTATTTGCTTGGCTTTACATCCGTCCCAAGGTATCATTTCCAATACATCTGTGGGGCAAGCTCGTACACATTGAGTACACCCTATACATGTATCATAAATTTTTACTGAATGTGACATTGGATCTATAAATTACAGTTTTGAACATAAAAGATTTTCGATCTGGTCAAATCAAATTAGTAGTAAATGAATCATATATTATATATTGTAATATTGTAGACACCAGACGAAACAGTGGTTTATTAAAAACAATCAATATATTTCTTAAATCAATCTGTTTATGAGAAAAGGTCAAGACACTTTGATTTTCGTTTCAACAATTATGATGATACGAGTTACACATGCGAATTAAAATTAATTGGCCAACAAATTGGTCATCATTATTTCAATATAAATATAAAAATGCAATTCCATTTTATTGAATTGCATTCAAATTCAATAAAAAATAGTATTTCAATTCTATTAAATATTTTTATGTGTCTTTATTTAAATTATCTATGATGATTATCACTAATTATTCAACAAATTCGATTGATTAATACGAGTTGATTTTCTGTTACGATGTATCGACGAAACAATAGCAAGTCCAATAGCTGCTTCAGCAGCTGCAATGGCTATAACAAAGATTGAGAAAATGTCTCCTTTTAATTGGCGACTATCAAATATATCAGAAAATGTTACAAGATTGATATTAACCGAATTTAGTATAAGCTCAAGACACATAAGCGCTCTAACCATGTTTCGACTTGTGATCAATCCATAGATACCGATAGAAAATAAATAAACACTCAAGAAAAGGACATGCTCAAACATCATTGACTAACTCCTTATCAATCTCGATTCGTTTCAATATGAATAACAATTCAACCGATTCAATTGATTAGAATAGAACAATTACACAACAAAAGAAGATATTGACGGTAGATAGATTTAACTAAAAATTTCTATTTATTTATTTAGAATTTAGTTAGAATTCTAAGAATTGGGAATCATTTTAAGTTAAGTATTTTTATTGCTTATTGTCGAGCCATAGTAATTGCACCTATCAAGGAAACTAAAAGAATTATTGAAATGAGTTCAAACGGAAGATAAAAATCTGTTGATAAATGAATCCCAATTTGTTGAACGTTATTTATTAGGTCCTGTTCCATAATCTGGTTTGACCTTGTAGTCCAAATAATTCCGTACCATGACGTATCTGGGATAGTAGTAATTAGTGAAAAAAGAATAGTTGTACAAACCATCAAAGTGACCCCATCTCCAATGGTCCAAAAATAGGAATTATTGGAATATCCTGAACCATTCATGAACATTACAGCAAATATGATCAAGATATTTATGGCTCCCACATAAATAAGGAGCTGTGCGGCAGCTACAAAATAGGAGTTTGATGAAATATAGAATAAGGATATACAAACAAGAACCAATCCCAATGAAAAGGCAGAATAAATTGGATTGGTAAATAATACTACCCCCAGACCCCCTAATACAAGAATTGACCCCAGAAATACAACAAGAATATCATGTATTGGTCCAGGTAAACCCATTATGTATAAAATACAAAATAAATAACTTTAACTATTTCATGACCTTACTTTAACTTTACTAAATAAATGGTCCAGGAAAGGAAAAGGGGTTACCCTATTTTTGTTTTCTTGTATATAATAATGTATATGATACATTTATAATTGAATTGAATTTGAATATGGATTAATGTAGATATAGATAAAATTATTGGGCCAACCCTACTTTATTTATATTTATCCGAAAGAAAAAAAAGAAAAAAGTAGTTGAAATTTGCTATTTTGAAATCATCACTAAAAATATATTTTTAGTTTAAATCAAAGAGTGATTCTCAACAATCATTAGTTTTTATTTGTAGTTATTGACTACCCAAAATAAAAAGCTTGGATCCTTTATATCAAAACAAAATCTTAGTAATCGGTAATTGTTCTTGAATCAAAGGGTTTATCTTTGTCTATTTTTATTTGAGTCGAATTCATAACTGTTTGAATTGTGTAATCTCCAATTATTGAGATTGGTAATCGACCCAAAGCAATTTGATTATAATTCAATTCGTGACGATCATAAGTAGAAAGTTCATATTCTTCAGTCATTGATAAACAATTTGTTGGACAATACTCGACACAGTTACCACAAAATATACAAACCCCGAAATCTATACTATAATTAAGTAATTGTTTCTTTTTAATATCTCTTTCAAATCTCCAATCAACAACGGGTAGATCTATCGGGCATACACGAACACATACTTCACAAGCAATACATTTATCAAATTCAAAGTGGATTCGACCCCGGAAACGCTCTGATGTGATCGATTTTTCATAAGGATATTGAATAGTTACAGGTAAACGATTTGTGTGGGATAAGGTAATTATGAAACTTTGACCAATGTACCTTGCAGCTCGTATTGTTTGTTGACCATAATTCATGGACCCAATTACCATAGGGAACATATTGTAGATATACATGAAAAATTTGACGTTTCTTTCTCTTGTTTGATAGAGATTATGAATCTAAAATAGTGTTATCGTATTCTCTTATTTATAATGAAACAAGTTGGGAAGAAGTTGTTAATAACAGATTACCTAGAGAAATAGGTAAAAGAAATTTCCATCCAAGATTTAATAACTGGTCCATTCTCATTCTAGGTAAAGTCCATCTTGTTGTGATAGAAATGAAGAGAAACAAATAAGCTTTAGTTAATGTAATAAGGATACCCATTGTTATTCCAAAAATGCCGGCGATTTTTTTTATTCCGAAAAGCTCAGAAATGGATATATACGGAATAGGTAAATTCCACCCACCTAAGTAAAGAACTGTTACAAATAATGAAGAAACTAATAAATTTAGGTAAGAAGCAAGATAAAATAAACCATATTTGATACCCGAATACTCGGTTTGATAACCTGCTACTAATTCCTCCTCCGCTTCTGGTAAATCAAAGGGCAATCTCTCACATTCGGCTAGAGAAGAAATTAGAAAAACAATAAATCCTATAGGCTGACGCCACAGATTCCACCCCCAAAAACCATATTTTGACTGTGCTTCAACTATATCAACTGTACTTGAACTGTTAGATAATCATAGTCGATAATAACATCACTGTTCCCATCGCTATTTCAAAACCGTACGTGAGACCTCAGCTTCATACGGCTCCTCGATGGCCACAAAAAAAATGTAAGGAGGGGTTCGGTATTATCACCATCTTTGGATGGATAGAATAAAGATACATCGGAAAGTCCCAAATTAGACCAATGGAATTCTGTCTGCTAGAATAATAAAAAAAGTGCTTCCGAATTGATCTCATCCTTTACAATAAAAATTTCTCTTTGTTCGGTAATAACTTAATATTTCAATAAAATACTCCTTATATCAATCAATATAAAATAAAAAGAATTAGTCATTAGTTCATGAATCGTGATAAGAATTCGATATGTATGAATATGGATAGAGAAAAGAATAAATAGGGATCCCCTTTTTTTATTATTCATTCAATTACTGCATTCCATTTCTTTTTTCCTGTTCTTCTGTCTCAGAGGAGGATACTCAAAAATAAAATAAAGAATTAATTCGTTCTTGATAGTCATTTCTTTAACCAGTGAATAGGAGCATACTCTAGATCGGAATCGTAGGGAAGTACTACTTGATCATTTCTACCAATTTCAAGTCCTTATTATGATTCGTTTTATGAAGAAATACCTCTTTTTTGATACCTTACATTATCTCCATTACTAATCCTTTGTGTACCTTGGTGTTCCTAACCGTCCACTGACTTTTGATTGATCCCCGGTATAGTAATACATATGAGACAGTAGTAGAAACTCCATACAGTTGATCTTTTGTTTGCGCCCGCTTCAAGATATGATGACTAATCAAAAAATCTTAATCTTGGGGTAAGCAGTTTACACTGCTTATTTTTACTTCAACTTTATTCTTGTACATAGGGAATGAGATTGTTTCTTCTTACTACAAATTTGGAAGCTGTTTAGTTTCACTCATATAACTATCTGGTTTAACTCATCAACCCGAATGCTGAATAAAAAAAAAAAAAATGAAAACATCTATTCAATACATTGAACCTCTTTCTTTTTTCTTTTATTTCTAGAAGAGAGGTTCAAAGTTCATATTCCAACGAATCACACGTAGAGATATTGATAACACACATAGAGTTAATGGTATTTCATAACTAATAGATTGAGCAGCAGCTCGTAGACCACCTAAAAAGGAATATTTATTATTCGATCCATATCCTGACATAAGAAGCCCAATAGGAGCAATACTAGAAATGGCGATCCATAAAAAAACACCTATACTGAGATCGGCTAAAACAAGACGATACCCAAAAGGAATTACTAAATAACTTAGTAGAATTGATATAACCGCTATAGACGGTCCCACACTAAACAAACGAATATCTCCTCGAGATGGGAGGAGGTCCTCTTTAAAAAGTAGTTTAGTCCCATCCGCTATAGCTTGAAGAATTCCCAACGGGCCAGCATATTCAGGCCCAATACGTTGTTGTATCGCTGCAGATATTTCTCTTTCTAACCACACAATTACTAGTACCCCCATTGTTATTCCCAATATAAGGGTCAAAATGGGTACAATCCATATTAGTCCATACACTTCTTTTAAAAATTCCGATGTAGAAAAAGAATTGATAGTTTGTACTTCTGTCGTATCAATTATCATTTCAACGATCAACTTCTCCCATAATGATATCTATACTACCCAATATCGTCATGATATCAGCCAATTTCATTCTTTTAACTAGCTGAGGAAGAATTTGCAAATTGATAAAACCGGGTGGACGAATTTTCCATCTCCAGGGGAAAACACTATTATCTCCTATCAAATAAATTCCCAATTCTCCTTTTGGGGCTTCCACTCTCACATAAAGTTCTTGTTTCGACAATTCTAAATTGGGTGAAGGTTTTTTACTAATAAATCTATATTCAAAATCATTCCATTCGGAATTCTTTGCTCTATCAAAGCGTCGTACTTCTAAATTTTCATAAGGTCCTCCAGGAATTCCTTCTAGAGCCTGTTGAATAATTTTTATGGATTCCTTCATTTCACCGATTCGTACTAAATAACGAGCTAATGAATCTCCTTCTTTTTGCCATTGGACTTCCCAATCGAATTCATTGTAACACTCATAATGATCAACTTTACGAAGATCCCATTGGATTCCAGAAGCTCGTAACATCGGTCCTGATAAACCCCAATTTACAGCTTCTTCTCCACCAATAATGCCCACTCCTTCAACTCGTTCCAAAAAAATGGGATTCCACGTAATAAGTTTTTGATATTCAACAACTCCTGTTAAAGAATAATCGCAGAAATCCAAACATTTATCTATCCATCCATAAGGTAGATCAGCAGCTACTCCTCCAATACGGAAATAATTATGCATCATTCGCATACCTGTGGCGGCTTCGAATAGATCATATATCAATTCCCTTTCTCTGAAAATATAGAAAAAGGGAGTCTGTGCACCGATATCCGCCATAAAAGGTCCAAGCCATAACAAATGAGAAGCTATACGGCTCAATTCCAGCATAATTACTCTGATATAGCTAGCTCTTTGAGGTACTTGAACATTTTCCAATTGTTCTGGCGCATTTACGGTTATTGCCTCTGTGAACATAGTAGCTAAATAATCCCATCGTGTTACATAAGGTAGATATTGTATAATTGTTCGATTTTCCGCTATCTTTTCCATTCCTCTGTGTAAATAGCCCAATATGGGCTCACAGTCAATAACATCTTCACCATCGAGAGTAACGATTAGTCGGAGAACACCATGCATTGATGGGTGGTGAGGCCCCATATTGACTATCATGAGATCTTTTCTTGTAACCGGTACTGTCATATCTTTTCTTCCTTAATTCATTATTCCATGAATTCCTCAAAACGAGACTCATCAAAACAAAAAATGGAATACTACTAAAAAATTCAAACGATTAAATTAACGAGTTTTTGGCTCTCGAATATCCAACTGACCAATTAATTTCTTATAACGTACTCTATTTTTCTTTGACAAATAAGCCAGCAACCGTTGACGTTTTCCTAGAATTTTTCGTAGACCCCTTTGTGATAAAAAATCTTTTTTGTGCAATTCCAAATGTGAAGTAAGTCTCCGTATCTTATTGGTGAAACTGAATACTTGAAATTCAACAGAACCTTTGTTTTCTTCTTTTTCTTCTTGTGGAATAATGGAAATGAATGAATTTTTGACCATAAAAAATTTTTCTATCCTTTTTCTTTCTTTTTCATGGATTTTTCCGATCAGGAAAAATAATAATAAAAAAAAAAGAATTATGCCGGTTATTTTAATCTAGTACACACATCTAGTACACACAAAAATTTGGATTTATTCATATACTACTTCTTTATTTTATCCAAATCAAATTGAAAATTTGATTTGGATAGAAAGGGATAATATGTTTCCCCATTAACGAAAGAAAAGAATTTATTTCTATCTAAAAGGATTCCCCTAATTTATTTATTCCTATATCCAATTGAATGGATACACCATTAAATCTGTATCATTTACCAAAATATAACATAGCATATGCATACATCTTTCGGCTTTCATATACCGAAAATGTCACGGAATATAGATATATATATGATATAGGAAATATACTATTAAATTAAATAATTCTAAATCGTGGATACATATGTATCCTTGACATACTGAAACGACTGCCATTATTGGTATCAAACCAATAGCGATTCATACAAGCTAAATCTTCTAATCGGTAATTGGGCCAAAGAACAAATTTGCATTTAATGAATTTATTTGTATCCGTATTAAGATGCTTGTCCTCATCCAAAAATTTTCCAGAGTTTCTTATGTTGTTTTCATTGCAAAATAATGGATTTCTATTTCTATCCGTAACATTCCAATTATGGGAATTGAAACAAATTAAAATTCTCAATTCTCTGCGACGTCTAGGAGATAGAATATTTTCGGGAACAAGGAAATCATAATAATTTGTGTCCCCATTCACAAGCATATTCCCATATCGTACAATGGGTTTATCCAAATTCCTCTTATCAATATAACTTTTTTTTATGCATTTTCTATTAGTTTGGTGTTTATTGTTCTCGACCAATGAAATACTTATAGTTTGATATATAATCAATTTTCCATCCCTTTTTATAGATAGACGAATTGGTTCGATAATTAATATTCCTTTTTTTATCAATTCTGTAAGAGCTAGATCTTTCTGAATTAGCATTACATCCAGATGCATCTCTCCTCTTTGAATCGAGGATATAGCAATTTCTTTTGGATTTATCAGTCTAAGTAAGAGACAATATACCTTGATATTATTGATCATTCTTTGGTTCAAGGAGTCATCCCATTTTAATTGAAAAAGGAAATATTTTTTCAGGAAGAAATCTAGTTCTGCTTTCTTGTTTTTCTTGGATTGTTTTTTCTTCTTACCTTTTTTAATGGTAATGTCTGATCTCGCATAATTCTCTTCAATATCTTTTTTTTTGTTTTCTTTTCGTAGATCTGATACAAGATTTACTTGGTCCTGTTGCTCATTTTTTTGTTGGTTGGAATTTTCTAATTTAAGATATTTTTTTTGATTTATATTGATGTTTTTATTTTGACTTTTATTTTTATAAAAATAAAAGTCAAAAAGAAGTAATTTGATTGGTATAATCCATGGTTTAATCTTATATGCATCAAAAAGTAAGACAAATTCTGGGAAGAACCAAGATTCTAGATTTGATATGGTATGATAAACTCTTTCTTGATTCATTCCCATCCAATTAAAAAAAATACTTTTTTGATTGGATGGGTTGATTTCTTGATGAATCATAAGAGAAAAAATATCTTTTTTTTTCAATTTGTTGTTGATTTTTTTTTCAGTCTTAGTATTTTTATCAATTTTGGTACCGATATGTGTATTGGTCCAGGTCTCAATATTGATATTTTTTCTAAGACAAAAGTGGAGAATTCGACAATCAAAATATTTTCTATCTAGATTTTTATGCGTATCAATAATATATCCTTCTTCTAGATAATCACTAATAGCTGTACTTACCAATACATAAAATGATTCGGATTTTGGTTTATTGAAATTATATGGAATTTTTTGAACCCCGTTTACTTGTAATCTTGACCCATAAATATCAAAATCCTCCTTATCCCCATAGTTCATATATTTATGTGATAAAAGATCATATCTGTAGTGTTTTTTCCATTTTTCTTTTTGATTTGTCAATGAATCCGCTGCATAGTAATTTTGTTTCACGTAATGAATTAATTGGTCTTTTTCTTTTTTATATGAATCCACTTTAATTGAGTCCTTATTTTGAATCCTATAACGTTGATTGATTCTATTTCGCCATTTTTGCGGTACTAACCGCGACCATTTGGTTTGAGATAAATTGTATTGATAATGCCCCTTTAACCAGTTTTTCCATTCAATCATTCCAGACTTATGAATTTTCTTATGTCTTGAATTGTAATCAAATATTCCTCGTGTCATACAATAATCCTTGATTTTATCCTTAATAAAAGGATAAGTCCCCTGATATTGAAGTAGAGATTTCAATTGATACTTGTTAAGTAATTGGGTTTGTGATAATTTGTAAAATACATATGCTTGGGACAAGGAGGATAAGTCATAATACATTTTTGTACTATTACTAATATTAGTATTCGAAAAGGACTTTTTTATAGTGGAAAAAAAGTTCATTGTATTTTGATCTCTTTCATCAATTCCTTCCTGATTTGTTTGATCGTTGTAAACGGATTTATTGATTATTCTTTTTGTTGATTCAAAGAAAGGTTGGAAATAGATCCTGTGAATGGTAATCATACATAGCAAGATATCTATATATATATTTTCAATCAGAGATTTCATAAAATAATGTGATTTACGTATTAATCGTATATTTATTCTTTGGAATATCTGCCAAATATGTTTCTGTGATTTTGATCTTTTATCAGCACAAGTTAGAATTATTTTTTTCTTGTCTTTTGTGATTCGTTCTATTTGATTCCTGATTGTGATTGTTTTATCAGAAAGATCTTTCATCTTTTTTTCTATGAGTGAATAATTTGTCCAATTCATGGATTGGATTTGAATGGTTGATTTGTGAATAATCTTATTATTTATTTCGGAATCTTTTCCATTTTCAGCCGTTTCATATACTTTCACCTTGCTCAATTCAAATAAGAATATTGGGTTTACTTTTTGAATTTCCTTCATTATTCGTTTTAGAACTAGAAGTATTTTAATGATCCATCTTGTTTTTTCTTTTGAAACTTTTAGAAGTATAAAGAAATCCTTTTTAACTTTTCTAACTTTTTTTTGGAGTTCTTTATAAATGGGTTCAAAAAAGGAAGGTCGTTTTCGGGGATTCCCAAAAGGGAATTCCGCTTCCATTCCCCAAACCGTTAAAAAACAAAAATTGTCTTTTTTTCCTTTTTTTTTTATTTGATCCCTAGGATGAGATCGTATTTTAGATCTTCGCCAAGGTTTCAAACAGAAAGGAAATAGAATCTTTATCTGAATACCGTCTGTTAACCAATCTTTGGGAAATTCTGTTTCTGATAATTGAACACCATTATAAGTGCATTTAACATGCATTTCTCTATTCCACTCCTTCAAATCCTCATACCATTCGGGGAATTGAAATAATAACATACGGCCAATATTTTTAGCAATTATCAATGAAGGCAATACAATGTATTTTCTAAGAAAAGATTGGGTTACTAACATCAAACCTCTTATTGCTTGAGCAAATATAATGCTATCCCAAGTTTCTGATATTACTATACGTTCATTTTCCTCTTTTTTTTCTTCGTTTTTTTTCTCTTTTTCCCTTGTCTCTTCCTCCTCAAAATATAAATGTGAAATTTTCAATTCTGGTTCTCTCCCCACCAAATTCCTAAAAATGAGATTCATCATTTCAGAGATATAAAAAGAAGAAAAAAAAGATGTTTTGTCTATTCGATCCAAAAAAAGCGGAGAATGCACATTTGCTTGAAACATTTCCCAAATAACCGTTTTACGTCTTTGAGCACGCATGGATCCTTTGATTATATCCCGACGAAAATCCGATTGTTGCGAGTAACGTATCAAAGCCACCTCTTCTGCTTGATCACTATTATTAGTATTATTTGTAGTTGTAATAGGGTTGGTATTCTGATTGTTATCAGTATAAATTACTACGCGTTTGGCTTTTCTTGAACGAATTTCATGATCTTCCTTGGATTCTTCCTCATTTTCTGCCTCCTGTTCTTTCAAATCATCAGTTAATTTGTATGACCACCGAGGAACCCTTTTATGGATTTCTTCTATTCCAATAGATTTATTTCTAATTATTGTTTGATCATTTGGATCAGTTGTAATTACATCGAATACCCATTTTAAAGCTTTTGTTTGATTTTCAAAATCAATTCTTGTTTGCTCTCTCAATAAAGAATATTTTTTAAAATGCAAAATGGGTGCAGGCTCAAAAGGAAATTCTTTGATTGAGGTTAAGGAATTACCAATATAATTCAGTAATGATTCCCTATCAGGCGGATTCTTTTGATGTTCAAATTTTCTGGAATAATTAGAATTATTAGGAAGTAGCCCATAAATCTTATTTATCCAATTGATTTCTATGGAATCCTCCGTATCTGTAGAAGTGATTAAATCATTCATGATCATATGTGAATAGAATTTTTTTATTGTTCCACGATATGGTCCCCTCAAAAAGGGGTCATACGTTTTGGGCAAGTATTTTTGTTCGTTTTCATCATTGCATAATCTGGTCCTTTTTTCGAGCATATCCAGAGCAAGAAATCCCTTTTCTTTTTCTAGAGCTTTTGTTCGACTTATTAATTCATTGTTCAAGTTGTACTTTTTTTGCTCATTGGTATAAACCCAATAAT